TTAGAAGTTGAACTTAATTGAACAAGTCAAGAAATTCTATTTGCTCAATAAATTTGCCCCCCGCCATACTTTCTTTCCCTCTGTTTGTTCACTACTTCGCCTGAACCTAAACAAAAGAGTTCCAAGAGACCCGGATAAAGAAGAAATAGTAATCTTTGACGAATTAGGAAGAAAAAGAATTATTATTTCGATACAAGAAAAATCGGCACAAGAAAAAGGCGAAAAATCCTTTTTCTTGTGCCGAATAGAGGATTAAGAAGACCAGCAATCCCTCCTAAAAGGGTTTGTTCCTTTTATTTTTCTCACCTTTGCCTTGTATTCTCTTCTTTTGCATGAGATATAAATAAGGAATTCCAGACATCCCGCAAACAAAAAACAGTATAAAGAAAAAAAGGACTTACAAAATTGATCATACATAATTGTAGCGATCGCCAATAAATTGAGGCTTTTTACCAACTTGATGGTAAGAAATCCCGGGCCCTAGAAATTCATTTCATACAATTGAACCTTTTCAAACTGTTTCTTTTTGAGAACCAAAAAAACTTGTGCCAAAATAACAGATGCGAAGAAGAACAAAAGGCCTTGGACGCGTAATGGATCTTGAAGCACTATTTCTGCATCCCCCTGACCAAACCCTCCTACATTAGGATTGCTTGTTAATGGTTGATCAAGCTTGATGGATTCCCCCTCTGAAACAAGAAGTTCTGGCCCAGGAGGTATAATATTAACCACTTGGCGTCCATCCGATGCATCAACTATGGTTATTTCATATCCCCCTTTTTCTTTACGTAGTATTTTTCTTACTATACCTATTGATGTAGCATTATAGACTGTATTGTTACTCTTGCTACCATCAGGATAGATCTGCCCCCTTCCTCGGTTCCCCCCTACATATATGGGATATTTTAAGAAATGAACGTCTTTCTTCGTAGCAGGATCGGGGGAAAGAATGGGAAAGACGATTTCACTATATTTCTGACCGGGAACAGGGCCTATCACAAGAATATTTTTTTTATTGGGACGATAACTCTGAAAAGAGAGATTTCCTATCTTTTCTTTCAACTCAGGAGAAATACGATCGGGGGGCGCTAATTCGAATCCCTCGGGCAAAATAAGAACAGCACCCACATTCAACCCTCCCTTTTTCCCATTAGCAAGAACTTGTTTCAGTTGCATATCATAAGGAATTCGAAGAACTGCTTCAAATACAGTATCAGGAAGCACAGCTTGTGGAACTTCAATATCCACGGGCTTATTAGCTAAATGGCAATTGGCACATACAATTCGTCCAGTTGCTTCTCGTGGGTTTTCGTAACCCTGCTGCGCAAAAATGGGATATGCATTTGAAATAGATGTCCGAGTTATTACGTATATCATGATCGATACAGAAATCGATCGAGTCATCTGTTCCTTTACCCAAGAAAAAGTATTTCTATTTTGCATGTCCAATCACGGATCCCGGAATTGCTACAATAAATTAGATAGGTAGCTAAGCTAATCTAGTTCCCTATACACGAGTCTGTTGTCATTGTACTGCACTAGTTGTACTGGAATGATGAATACCTTGAACAGGTAGAAATAGAAAGAATTTCACTAAAATGGAAAAGGTCTTTCGGAAGAAAGATGCTGATTTGATTGATATCAGGAGATCAAATGAGTTCTTCATTCATTCATTGAATGATAAATGACTACAAGCGAAGGAGATAGACGGTTTAAATAATGAAAGATCCAATATTTCACAATTGTATCTAGAATCACTGGAAAAGTAGAAACAAGACCAGACAGAATTTGATCGTTATGAGCCAATCCAAAATCGTTGTAGACCCAACTAATTATTAGTTCCCAACCGCGGGTCGAGTGAAATCCAATCCATAAATCAGTAACTAAAAGAATGAAAAAAGCTTTTATTGTGTCACTTAAGTTATAGAAGAATTCCTGAACCCAAGAATTAAGAATGACAAGTTCCTCATTACCCAGAAAAAAATAACCGCTTAGAATAGCGAAACAGATTATATTTGTCGAGAAATGCAAAATGATATGGAGATGATATTCGTTATGTGTTTTGGCCAATTGTATTGTTTCCCTGCGTATTCCTATACCAAGTTTTTGTATATATGTCTTCGGGTACTCCTTTATCATTTCGTCCAACAGAAAAAGTTCTTCTAATTCTATGAATCTTTCTAGAACATTTTTCTCTTGAATATCATTTAAGAGAGTTTCGGATTGCCTGGTATTCCACCAATTCTTAATCCAAAGTTCTAGACATTTGTTAAATGAGAAAGAGACCCACCAGGGCAAAAGTACGATAGATACGAGATATGGGAAAGAAGGCAATGCTTTCTTTTTTTTCATTTTTGATCTGTGAATTGAATTGTTAATGAACCTGCTTCATCCGTTGACTTTATATGATATTTATTTTTCTTTGAAGCATGAATTCTATAACAAGGTATTGAGACCGTGTATCTATTCCTCTTTTTGTATACTAGTGGAATTTCATTTAGTTATTAGATATAAATGGAATGGTAGAATAAAAAACCCTTTCGGATGAAAATGGAAAAATATTCTGTCCAGGTATCTCACTCGGACAAATTGGAAGCAATTTGATCTTATCCTCGTTTGTTCCTTTCTTTAGATAAATACTCGAAAATCCCTTTACAATAACGAATAAGGAATCGGATTTCGAAAGGACCCCCCTCCCCCCACCAGTTCAATTAATAATTTTGCAATGTTTCCCCGTTTATCCACAACCCAGAAAAATAAGATATCAATTCCAAATCTTGGACCTAAAAAGATAAGAGGAATTCTGTAATATGAAACCCATGTTCGGATATATTTAATGAATCCCTATTTTATTTTAGACTTTTTTGTATTCGAGATCTTCCCGTTGAGTTGGTGTACGTACGCATATGAAATATTTTTTGTATACAACATAGTATACAAAAAATTTATTCTTTTCTTAATTTATTCTTAATTCTTAATTATAGTAGAGTTTTTATTCGAGTTATTCTATATACGATACGTCCTCCCGCTTTTTTGTTTTATTCTATGCAAGTCACCAACACAAGGGAGGGGGAAATAGAAAAATGGAACACGTTTTGTTCGAATGAACATTCCTAGAAGACCTCCATTGTATTAAAAATTAGCAAGTTCCTTCCCCCGTGTTGAGAAAACATTTATTCTTCAATTTCTTCTTCATTCAATTCATCTCAAAATACTTCAATTGGTACGCGCAAGAAATAGGCCAATTCGGCAGCTTTTTGTTCAATTTCTCGTGGAGTAAAAAACTTCTCATCAGTACGAGTCAAGGGAATGACCCCTTGGCCCCGGATTTCCATATAAAGGATACGACGAGGATAAAGACCCTCTTTAACCTGAATTCTGATTGATTGGATATCCCGCATAAGTAATCGAAGGAAGACGCGACGTTTTATTCCAGGGAATCCCCAACGAAAAATGCACACTATTCCTTCTTTTCTATCGAATCGGTCATAACCACTACCTACATTCCACAAAATAGTGCTCCACAAATAGGAGCTAATGAATAGACCCGCGATTCCGTAGAAAGACATCACGACCCCCTGTGGAAAAAAAAGAATTTGTTGAGATGGAAATACAGATATCATATTCTTACCAAGATAACTGGAAGTTCCAACCACTAAGAATCCTAATGAACCTAGAAAAAGAATACAGGCCCAGCAAAAATTACTTATTTTTCGAGAACCCTTTAGAAGTTCTATCCATATATGTTCTGATCGCCAATTCATATTATATATACTAGATCCAGCTGCGGTCGATTGAAATTGAGAGAATAAGCTAAATGACTTTGCCTTTACCTTTTTTTTGATTCTTAAATCGCCTTCAGCAACTAGTACTCTTCTGATGTGAAATAATTGGTTAGATACATTGACTTTCTATTAAAAAAAAAATATTCGTTCGTTGATCCATTTAAAATTAAACTCGCTATACCCCGCTCCTCATATACATGCATTTACGCGGGTATCCTGTATCCGCATCCATAGGAGTTTTTCATTTGTGTGTAGAAAGAGCCACATATTCTACCCTATTACTTACACTAAAAAAATATCTGTATTATGATCCCGCGTGGAAATAAATTGATAAGATTTGGCCCCATCGGGTCTAGACAATCTTATTTTTTTGGACATAAAGAAATAAAGAAGCCATTGCAATTGCCGGAAATACTAAGCCTACTAAAGGCACGAAAATAGAGGGTAAGTTAAGATCTGTCATAGCATAGGTGTCCCAATGAAAATTTACTATTTCTATCTAGAGATTTGTATCTATTAGAAAAATATCTTAAGATTCTAAAAATATCTTAAGTTAAGATTCTTATGATATAATTAAATATATCTGTAAGTATATCTATTATAAGGAATATTGACTATTGTATTTTCTAGTTTGAAAAATAAAGAATTTCTATAGAAATTAATAGAAAGAAATTAATAGAATGGATAATAATAAAATTGCAAAATTGGACCCACAAATGCAACGTTCGCGTCAAGTTCTGAAATAAGGATATCCCCCAACATACCGAAACCAGTTGTTATTCCACTGGTTGTAGGGGTTGTAAGGATTGATACATAGGGCTTTTTAGTTGATTGATAGTGCCGTAAGAAGCTATTTTAGCCATTTGCATTAAGCTGTAAAACTTCCCTCCTGCATACGTGCTTCTCCAGAAGCGCATACAATAATGAGCGGTAAAGAGTGAAAAATAGCATAACTCAATCAAACGGGTAATTTTCTCACCTACTACAGATCCTATACTTACCCCCTCGGAACTCAAAATCCATAACTGCAATTGCTATACGAATATCCTCTAGTAGACCTAAACCAGCTTCAGCTAAACCTGTTTCTTTTTGATCATACCACATAAGCGCCATATAATTATTCTCCAATTCCCATTCAAGTTCTTCTTCGGAATCGGGTTCCTCTTCTGAGGAGGGTTTTTCCTCAGAAGTCGGTTTACCTTCTTCAGCGGATTCTTGCTCTTCTTTCGAATTGAGCTCCTGTTCAAAATAGCGACGGATTCCCTTCAGAAGGGAAGCTCCATTCGGAAAGAGACCCAAACGGGTCAACGCTGGACATATTTTTATATAAGTATAAGGCCTCACAAGTGCCCGCATCGACCGAACGTGCAATTTGGTCGATGCGGGCACTTGCATAAAGAACTTAAGGAATGAAACATATTTCGAAAAAGACGAATAAACAAGTTTGCTTAACACTTATTTCTTACTTATTTATTATTTAATTTCCATCTTCAACAGAGTACTCGAGACGATCAATCCTGAAATGAAGGATCAACTTTTCTCGAACAAATAAACTATTCCAATGAAAATTTTTGATAGTATAGAGTTCTCGTACTTCTTCGACTCGAGTACCAAAAGAAAGAAAAATGAAGTAAAAAAAAACAAAACCTTTCGTGTAAAGAAAAATTACGGTCTTTACTTATGGTATTCTTTCTTTTACTTTTACCTAAATTACCTAAAAGAAAAAATTCAACTCCGAAGCAAAAATCAGAGAAGTATGATTTTTTCGTATCCATCATATAGAACGAACAATTCTTACCTTACCCTTACTGGGAGTGATAATTATAGATATTTAAAGAATCACAGATCGAGATCGTTTTCCCTTAATCAAAGGACCCTTTTTCCTGAAATATAACAAGAATATATATCATAAAGACATAGATCTCATTTTTTATACAGTGTTTTACTTCAAGTTTAATAATTTTTTAATCAATTCGAAAGTAGAGTAGACAGAGTATATGAATTTCTCTCTAATCCTTACATTCCATTGATTTACAAATGGATATTTGCAAATCAGATAATATCAAAAACACAAAAATAGAGTCCATATCCATATAATAAAAATCCTTTTTTTTCTTTTTATTTACTTACTTTAGTTAGGTTTGGGGAAAAGGAATGGAGAGGCCCTTCTTTCACATTGGATGTCGAATGCATCATGTAAGAATTCCCATTTCATGGATATAGAGCATAAAGTTTCTCTAAGAAGTTAACTTCAAAACGCATATTGAGTAGTACGGGCATACCCTGAATGTGACTGATAGAACAAAATTTTTAATGAAAATAAAGATATTCAATTTCACCCGAATTCGACACTTGATTACGTTTATGAGAAAGAAAATGAATTCTTAGAAATGAATCGAAAAGTTCATAAGAGAAAATTATTCTCTTTAACAAACTTTTGTTTCGTGTGGGGCACAATACGATCTCATCTTTCATTTCATCAGAAACAATTTGGGACGGAAGGATTCGAACCTCCGAGTAACGGGACCAAAACCCGCTGCCTTACCACTTGGCCACGCCCCATTTCGGTTTTTATTCGACACTAATAAACACTAATATTAGTATTTGGTATTCGTCAATCCCACTCCAATTACATAAAAAATAGGGAATATTTTGTTGCTACGACTCTACGCATGCGGATAATATAGAATCAAAAAAATTCATTGATCATTACATAGAATTCTATTAAGATATTATATGAAAGTAGAAATTCTTCCATTCTCATTTGAGAATGCGAATACAAGGAGGTATTTTGGGTTTAGGAAAGTCCGAAGAAAAAAAGGATTTTTGAATCCGCCTTTTTCCTTTTTCCCTTAGAAAAATAACTCAATCAAAATAAAATTATCTAATCTACAAGAACGAAATGCTTGTTATGCCTAATATACTTAGTTTAATCTGTATCTGTTTTAATTCTGTTCTTTATCCGAGTAGTTTTTTCTTCGCCAAATTGCCTGAAGCTTATGCCATTTTCAATCCAATCGTGGATGTTATGCCTGTGATACCTGTACTCTTTTTTCTATTAGCCTTTGTTTGGCAAGCTGCTGTAAGTTTTCGATGAAATCTTTACTATTCCGCTAAATTGAATGATGTATTCATTCAAAAAAAAATTCTAAAAATGGATAAGACCCGATAAATCTTATATTATGAACCCTCGATTCAAAAATGGAAATTCTTGTATATTGAATGAATAACTGCAGCAATGAATTTGGATCACCTTTTCCCCTTTTCCCCGTCCTGACCCTCCGTTGAGGAGGTACCTTTAGGTACCCACAATACCTAATTATTGATATGACAAGCAATTTTTGGTAACGAGGGAATAAAAATCTTTATTACAAATCAATTCTTGAAAAAAAAAATTGCAAGAATTGATTTTTTCATTTTTAGGCATCAAAATAAACAAAATCAATATAGTGGATGTGTGTGGTAAGGAAAAAACGGGTAATCTATTCCCTTTAAAAAAATAATCTTGGAGATTGTGTAATGCTTACTCTCAAACTTTTTGTTTACGCAGTAGTGATATTCTTTGTTTCCCTCTTTATCTTCGGATTCTTATCTAATGACCCAGGACGTAATCCTGGGCGTGAGGAGTAAAAAGAAAAAATTTTTCGAAATTTTTTCTTACAAATTGGATTTGTTTCATACATTTACCTATGAGAAAATCCGGGGGTGAGAATTC